AATAATTTATTTTTGATTTGAAATCAAAAAATTTCAATACTTTTCAATACTTATTTTCCTCTTGACAGTAATATGTGTTGTATATCTAAATCCTAGATGTAAAAATAAGCATAATTCATCCACGAAAGAGTAAAAAACAGAAATCTATATGAAAAAATAAATCAAGATTGACTGAACTTGAAAATGAATTCATTGAAATCGAATGAATAAAGGATTTAATAAAATTCATTCGGTTGGATAGTACTAACTACTAATTCAATAAAGTGTTATTTACTATATTATCTTTTATTGAATTAATTGATCAGCTTGCCATCGAGCATAGCTTTTTGCTTTGATACTATGCAAAAAATTGGTACTATGGCAAAAACAAAGAAAAAAAATTGCAAAATATCTCATTTTCTTATAATTATGAATCCTACTACTTCTAATCCTGTGGTTTCCACACAAAACATAGGGAGTATCGCTCAAATTATTGGCCCAGTACTAGATGTAGTCTTTCCTCCGGGTAAGATGCCTAATATTTATAACGCTTTGGTAGTTCAGGGTCGAGATACAGTTGATCAACAGATCAATGTTATTTGTGAGGTACAACAATTATTAGGAAATAATCGAGTTAGAGCTGTAGCTATGAGTGCTACAGATGGTTTAACGAGGGGAATGGAAGTGATTGACACAGGAGCTGCTCTAAATGTTCCAGTTGGTGGAGCCACCCTTGGACGAATTTTCAACGTTCTTGGGGAGCCTATTGATAATTTAGGCCCTGTAGATACTAGTACAACATCTCCTATTCATAGATCTGCACCCGCCTTTGTAGAATTAGATACAAAATTATCAATCTTTGAAACAGGTATTAAAGTGGTGGATCTTTTAGCTCCTTATCGCCGTGGAGGAAAAATCGGACTATTTGGCGGAGCTGGAGTAGGTAAAACAGTACTGATCATGGAATTGATCAACAACATTGCTAAAGCTCATGGAGGCGTATCCGTATTTGGTGGAGTAGGGGAACGTACTCGTGAAGGAAATGATCTCTATATTGAAATGAAAGAATCCGGAGTGATTAATGAAAAAAATCTTTCGGAATCAAAAGTAGCTTTAGTCTATGGTCAAATGAATGAACCCCCGGGAGCTCGTATGAGAGTTGGTTTAACTGCCCTAACTATGGCGGAATATTTCCGAGATGTTAATAAACAAGACGTGCTTTTATTCATCGACAATATCTTTCGTTTCGTCCAAGCAGGATCAGAGGTATCCGCCTTATTAGGTAGAATGCCTTCCGCAGTTGGTTATCAACCTACCCTTAGTACAGAAATGGGTTCTTTGCAAGAAAGAATTACTTCTACCAAAAAGGGAGCTATAACTTCAATCCAAGCAGTTTACGTACCTGCGGATGATTTGACAGACCCTGCTCCTGCTACAACATTTGCGCATTTAGATGCTACTACCGTACTATCAAGAGCATTAGCTGCCAAAGGTATTTATCCAGCAGTGAGTCCCTTAGATTCAACATCAACTATGTTACAACCAAACATTGTTGGCGATGAACATTATGAAACTGCGCAAAGAGTTAAGCAAACTTCACAACGTTACAAAGAACTTCAGGACATTATAGCGATTCTTGGGTTGGATGAATTATCCGAGGAAGATCGTTTAACCGTAGCAAGAGCACGAAAAATTGAGCGTTTCTTATCACAACCCTTTTTCGTGGCAGAAGTCTTTACTGGTTCTCCAGGAAAATATGTTGGTCTTGCAGAAACAATTAGGGGGTTTCAACTGATCCTTTCCGGAGAATTAGACGCTTTGCCCGAGCAAGCTTTTTATTTGGTGGGTAACATCGATGAAGCTACCGCGAAAGCTATAAACTTAGAAGTGAAGTAAAGAGCAATTTTAAGAGATGACCTTAAAACTTTGTGTACTGACCCCTAATCGAATTATTTTTGATTCAGAAGTGAAAGAAATCATTTTATCTACAAATAGTGGTCAAATTGGTGTATTACCAAATCACGCCCCTATTGCCACAGCTGTCGATATAGGTCTTTTGAGAATATGTCTCAATGACCAATGGTTAAAGGTGGCTCTAATGGGTGGTTTTGCTAGAATTGGAAATAATGAAATCACCATTTTAGGGAATGATGCCGAGATAAGTACTGACATTGATCCGGAAGAAGCTCAAGAAGCTCTTGAAATAGCTGAAGCTAACTTGAGTAAAGCTAAGGGTAAGAGACAAGTGATTGAAGCGAATCTAGCTCTTAGACGAGCTAGGACACGAGTAGAGGCTGTCAATTTTATTTCTTAACAAGTCAATACATCAAATTCAAATAAGTTTTTTCAAAGTTCTTTTTGATACTTTCGTCTTCTAATTGAAGACAATCAGTTTGAATCGGATACAAGGAAAAAAGACGATTATGTAGATTACTTATTAGATACTAGAGTCAATGAAATGGTATCTAAGCAACTTATTAGATACCAGAGTCAATAAAATGGTATCTAAGCATTGGTATCTAATAAGTTCTACCTACTATTGGATTTGAACCAATGACTCCCGCCGTATGAAAGCAATACTCTAACCACTGAGTTAAGTAGGTAATTCAAAACCAAAAAGCAAGATTTATCATTTTTCTAATTATAAATAGAATATCTTTTCTAAGCAATATCAATCTATTAACAGTAAACAGATCAGAGATTTATCATATGGGATTAGAAGATATCTATCTTGACACAAAATATTTTTTGTTTTAAGATTTTTTTGACAAGGGCTATAGCTCAGTTGGTAGAGCACCTCGTTTACACGTGCGCCAATGCTTTTCAAAGAGGCTTTTTATGCAATGAAAATTTTTAGTCTTATTCAAAAATCAATGTCTTACTCCATAGATTGGAAAAAGGGGAGAACAATAGCCTGACAAATAGTCGGTTCGGTGCGATTCTGGTGCGATTTTCGATACAAAATCTAACACAACCCGTCATTGATTCGCTAGTTGATAAGGTCAATACCCAATCTATTCAATGCTAGGCATAATGAGTATAAGGGTCTCAAAAAACCTCTTTTCGTCCTATGAGACTTTAAGGTGTATAAAGTCTCATATTCAACTCTTACAGTAGGACGATAGAGACCCTATTTCACTTGGGTGAATCTAGGCCGAAGGCAGACCTAAGTCAAGGTAACCCTTTGAAACACTTTGGTATTGCTCCTAGATCATGATACCAATAATGAATCGGAGCATATGGAACCATCTCTTTATCTTCTTTTTTCTTTCCAAGAAAAAAATGGTGGATTAACTGATTTTTTTATCAGTTGATGAAAGAGCCCAATGCAACAAAATGCATGTTGGGTCTTTGAAACAGTTCGAATCATTTCGATAAAAAATTAAGTTTGATCGGTTTTACCGAGAAGGTCTACGGTTCGAGTCCGTATAGCCCTAATCTATTTCATTTATCAATTATTTTATTTTCTCATCTCATTTAGTACTTGTTTTTTATAGATTGGTATAGATTGGTTAATCCATTTAGATTTAGATTGGTTAGTCAGTTTTTCCATAAAAAAGAAAGCATTACAATGATGCTGATCCATGTAACCATATGGGTGCAGGGAAATCAAAATAATAAATCATTTCAATGGAACTAATTCATTCAGTATCCGTAAAATCTAGTATAAGAAAGATAAAATCTAAGAATATTTTCTAGAAATTCATAGAAACAAGAATCTTTTCGATATTCTTATTAAATCATATTTCGAATAGAATATAATAAAAATATCTAGACATTTTCTTTCCTTATAGTTATACATTATTATTTCATGTTTTTATAGGACTATGAAATTTAAGTCATCAGTTCTTTCTTATATATTCTATATTCTATTTATATAGAAATATATAAATAATATATTTTATTCTATAAATAAAAAGTAAATAAAAATCTAGATATATTATCTTTATCTTATCATATAAAGATAATATATCTAGATTTTAGATAATACGAAATATCTATTATTTCATGGTATTCTTTTTTTATTGTATCATATGATGATTGTATCATATTAATTTATTATCCTTTGACTATCTTAATTTTTGAATTAATATTTATTATTTTTTTCTTATGGAGTAAAAAATAAAACTATCTTTTTTTAAGAGAAAGCGAAACAAACAAAGTGAGGGGAGAGATTCTCTTCTGTCTAAGAAGATCTTATGTTTACACCATATCTAAATCGAACTAGAATGGAAATTCAAAACGAAAGAGGATTGGTTGAATCAAATCGAATTTTTAAACAAGACATGCCACAAAGTAAATTCGTTTTTTTTGATAAAAATCTATTCTTATTTTACTTTACTAAGTAAAATAAGTTCTGGATGAATTAACAATCGCAGTTCGAATCAAATAATTCAGCATATTTACATTTTATACAGAGGAGTACGTTTATGTTTTTGCTTCATGAATATGATATTTTCTGGACATTTCTGATAATATCAAGCCTTATTCCTATTTTAGCATTTTTAATTTCAGGAGTTTTAGCCCCAGTTCGTGAAGGGCCAGAGAAGCTTTCTAGTTATGAATCGGGTATAGAACCTATGGGAGATGCTTGGTTACAATTTCGAATCCGCTATTATATGTTTGCTCTTGTTTTTGTTGTTTTTGATGTTGAAACAGTCTTTCTTTATCCATGGGCAATGAGTTTCGATGTATTAGGTGTATCCGTATTTGTCGAAGCTTTTATTTTCGTGCTTATCCTAATTGGTGGTTTAGTTTATGCATGGCGAAAAGGAGCATTGGAATGGTCTTAACTAAATATTCAGAAAAAAGAAAAAAACAGCAAGGAAAAGATTCTATTAATACAGTTATGAATTTGATTGAGTTTTCGTTACTTGACCAAACAACCTCCAATTCAGTTATTTCAACTACATCAAATGATCTTTCAAATTGGTCAAGACTCTCTAGTTTATGGCCTCTTTTATATGGTACCAGTTGTTGTTTTATTGAATTTGCTTCATTAATAGGTTCGCGATTTGATTTTGATCGTTATGGATTGGTACCAAGATCCAGTCCTAGGCAAGCGGATCTAATTTTAACAGCTGGCACAGTAACAATGAAAATGGCTCCTTCTTTAATGCGATTATATGAGCAAATGCCTGAACCAAAATACGTCATTGCTATGGGAGCTTGTACTATTACAGGGGGAATGTTTAGTACTGATTCTTATAGTACTGTTCGGGGAGTCGATAAGCTAATTCCTGTGGATGTTTATTTACCGGGATGCCCGCCTAAACCAGAGGCAGTTATAGATGCTATAACAAAACTTCGTAAAAAGATATCTCGAGAAATAGTTGAAGATAGAATTAGATCTCAAGAAGAAAATCGATGTTTTACTACCAATCATAAATTTAATGTTCAACGCAGTACTCATACTGGAAATTACGATCAAGAATTGATTTATCAATCCCAATCTACTTCAGAGATATCTTCTGAAACATTTTTGAGATCTAAAGATTCAGTATCTTCCTACGACCTAGTTAATTAAGTAGGGTTATTTTGTGCATAATAAGAAAGAGCAAGTCAATCTTTACTTTACAGGTTTATTGTGAAATACTTATAAAAATGTGGGAAAGGTCAATAGAATGGAGAAGAATCGTTTGCAGAATCATTTATCTGATTGGCTAGTCAATCATGAACTAGTTCATAGATCTTTAGGCTTTGATTCTCGAGGAATAGAAACCTTACAAATAAAGGCCGAGGATTGGGATTCCATTGCTGTCATTTTATATGCATATGGCTACAATTATTTACGCTCTCAGTGTGCTTATGATGTAGCACCTGGTGGCTTTTTAGGTAGCGTATATCATCTTACAAGAATACAGTGTGGTATATATAACCTAGAAGAGATATGTATAAAAGTATTTGTGCCAAGGAATAATCCTAGAATTCCGTCTGTTTTCTGGATTTGGAAAAGTGCTGATTTTCAAGAACGCGAATCTTATGATATGTTGGGAATCTCCTATGATAATCATCCACGTCTTAAACGTATCTTAATGCCTGAAAGTTGGATAGGTTGGCCCTTGCGTAAGGACTATATTACTCCAAATTTCTATGAGATACAAGACGCCCATTGAATGATAAGAAACCAATGTTCACCTAATATGACACAAATCAAAATTTCATTATTCAAGTCAGTGAAGATTTTTACATTATGTTTTAGATGAAACAAATATAATAACTGTTGGATTCTCATTCGTATCATGGATGGACTAAGCTAAAAGTATTTCGATTTTTGAATTTTGAGAAGAAATAGAATATTTACGAATAATATTAATGTATTTTGTATCAGCTGAAGATTTTAGAATTGCTCCCCGAAAAGTAAGGTAAGCAAGAAAGAAATAGAATAAATAGAAAAAAAAAGAAATACGAGATTCATAAATACAAAGACATCCATTTTGTACTATGTTTAAAATGCATCTTGTCTATTTATTCTTATCCTCTGATTCTTTCTTTAATTTCATTTTTTTTAATTTTGATAAAAAAAGGAGCATAATCTCGTTCATTATGTTCTTTGTCATAAGTATATAGATATATAAATCTATAGAATAGATATTTTTTATTTCTATCTTTCAAAAATGATGCTTCTATTTCTTTATTATATTTCTTTATATATCTAGATGAATAAACATCTATCATATTTCTATATACTATAGAAATGTATATGTATTTTATTTAATACTTTTTATCTTGCCAGGAACCAGATTTGAACTGGTGACACGAGGATTTTCAGTCCTCTGCTCTACCAACTGAGCTATCCCGACCATTTCTTGTGGATCACCAGACCAGAAATACTCGTATCTATGTACGAGTACCTGTGTCAATTAAATAAAGGAACTCAAATAAAAATTATTCAAAAAAATGGAATAGTCAATGTTAGGATAATGATATGAATTGGTAATGATTTCATTATCGAGATTCGTTGCTTATATGTATTATTTCTTTAATATTAACATATTAAAGAAATAATACAGATTTTCACAAATGTATTTGTGAAACAAATAGAATTGAATAAATGAGAAAGTATAGTGAATTTATTTTTATTATTGATAAAAATAAATAAAAGAAAAGAAGAAATATTTAGGAAATCAAATGGGCTTTTTATTTTATTGGGGATAGAGCATGGGGATAGAGGGATTTGAACCCTCATGATTTAAAAAATCGACGGATTTTCATCTTACTATAAATTTCATTGTTGTCGATATTGACATGTAGAATGGACTCTCTCTTTATTCTCGTTTGATTAATCAGTATATATACGTATGCCTTTGGTATATACGTCTATCCTTTCTCTTATTTTGATAGAGAAATTCCACCTACCAATGCAACGTAATCAACTCTATTCGTTAGAATAGCTTCCATCGAGTCTCTGCACCTATCCTTTTTATTCTAGTTATATAAAACTAGAATTAGTTTTATCAAAATAAAGATTTGGCTCAGGATTGCCCATTTTTAATTCCAGGGTTTCTCTGAATTTGGAAGTTAACACTTAGCAAGTTTCCATACCAAGGCTCAATCCAATCAAGTCCGTAGCGTCTACCAATTTCGCCATATCCCCTTTTTTCCTTTTTTGAAACTAAGATTTAATTTGAAATTTGATCTATTTCTTTTCTATTTTTTATCTCTCTTCCATTTCTTATTATTTTTTTGAATCCTCGAATTCTTTCAATTCAATAATATTGAATTTTTTTTGAATATTGAATTATTCGTGCTGCTATTTTGTTTTCACTATCTTCTTTCGATAAAAAAAGCTCATCTCTATACGATAAACATTATTTATTTCAGATTTAAGTCAGAAATCATTTTATTATTGATATATTTTTAACTCCATATAGTTAGATACATTCTAACTATATTTTATCTCTGTCTTTCTTTTTTAAGGTTTGATTTTGAATAGTGTAAAGTTCTACACTCATTTTTTCATTCTATCTCTTATTTTTTTTTGCAAATGAAACTCAAAAAATGACTAAACCCTATTTCAAGATTGTATCTTTATCTATTTTTTTCTTCTTTATCTTATTCTTTTATTAAGAGTGATCTGTTAAAAATTCATTTCTGTTAGAATTTCATTAAAATAATTTATTATATGCTGTAATAACTTAGTTAAGCCTTCAAATTCGACATACATAAAATGTAATATTTTTTTGAATTGAACAAGAAAATGGAATAATCGAGTAATCGAGATTTTCAATCGAAATAGAGTGTATAATTGTAATCAAGTTAGAATGTGTAATTCTAATCTAATAGATATCTATCTATTAGATTTTCAATATTGAATTGATTAATCTATAGTTTATTTACTATTTTTTTTATAGTAAACATATTTTTTTAATATTTATAATTTAAAGATAAAAAAAGAAAAATCGAATTTTATTATAGATATAATAAAGATATAGAAATTCTAGATATAATAGATATAGAATTTCGAATTGAATTTCATTATATTTATTCATATCATAATGAATAAACTATTTAGTAGATTTCAATAAAAAAATAAATAAAAAAATAAAAGGGGAAATTCGAACTAAAAAACTATGAATATATGGTTTAGCTATATAGTTTAGCTCATGTGAAAAGAATAACTAAATTCATAACTAGATCCGAGGTTTTCTTCAATTTCTATACTATAGAAAAATTTTCCCTTATGTCAGCCTGCTTAGCTCAGAGGTTAGAGCATCGCATTTGTAATGCGATGGTCATCGGTTCGACTCCGATAGCCGGCTTTTCATTATCGTAAATAATGAAGTATTTCAATTTTATGTGATTTAGTAATTTTCATGTGATTTAGTAATTTTATTCCTAACCTATATTAATCCTAATTAAAGGAGGTATTTGAAAATGAAAAAGAAACGTAGTAATGGTAAAGAAGGAAACAGGAAAGATAAAGGTAATAGACAACGGCTTATTTATGAGGGAACGGTCGTGCAACCAATAAAAGATATCATGTTGAACGTACGCTTAGATCATAATAATGAAATCGTTCTGGGTTATCTCTCTGGTAATATTCGTCGTAATCGTATACGCGTGATGCTGGGGGATAGAGTAAAGATCGAAATCAGCGATTCTTATTCAAAAAAGGGAAGGATTGTGTATCGTATTCCCCGAGTATCAAAGCCGAATTCGGAGACTGAGGTAGAACAAATTCCAGATGATCATCAAGCAAAGAAGGATACCCTCTCTCCGGAATCATCGTTGGATACGAGGACTGAAAATCCAATAAGCAGTGATCCCCTTCAATCAACGGATCAAGGGGATAGCAAAGAAACAAACCCTAACCAGGATTTGGCAGATTAGGTTTTCAACTCGATTTCTGTTTTTCTGGGACCTAATTATTATTATTTTTTTTTAGATTTTTTTGTTAGATAATTTATTGGTATCCTATATCTAAATATAGGATACCTTTGCCTTTCTTTATATATACATATATACGTTTTATATATAGCATACTAAAGTTGATGATTTGAAAAAGAAATGGTTCAATCTAATCTAAACGAAGTTCAAATTCTATCAGAGGAAAAGAAAATATGAATATTATATCATCTTACATTAGAGTATATAATGGGTTATATGAGATATCTGCTGTAGAAGTAGGCCAACATCTCTATTGGCAAATAGGAGGTTTACAAATTCATGCCCAAGTACTTATCACCTCTTGGGTCGTAATTGCTATCTTGTTAGTGTCAGTCATCATAGCTGTTCGGAATCCACAAACCATTCCGACTGGTAGTCAGAATTTTTTTGAATATATTCTTGAATTTATTCGAGACTTGAGTAAAACTCAGATTGGAGACGAATATGGCCCTTGGGTCCCCTTTATTGGGACTATGTTCCTTTTTATTTTTGTTTCTAATTGGTCAGGTGCTCTTTTACCTTGGAAAATAATAGAGTTACCTCATGGGGAATTAGCCGCGCCCACAAATGATATAAACACTACGGTTGCTTTAGCTTTACTCACTTCAGTGGCATATTTTTATGCGGGTCTTAGCAAAAAAGGATTGAGTTATTTCGAGAAATACATTAAACCAACTCCAATTCTTTTACCAATTAATATTCTAGAAGATTTTACAAAACCTTTATCTCTTAGTTTTCGACTTTTTGGAAATATATTAGCTGATGAATTGGTAGTTGTTGTTCTTGTTTCTTTAGTCCCTTTAGTAATTCCTATACCTGTCATGTTGCTTGGATTATTTACAAGTGGTATTCAAGCTCTTATTTTTGCAACCTTAGCAGCAGCTTATATAGGAGAATCCATGGAGGGTCATCATTGACTAGTTTTCGTCGAATTAGTCTTTTTTTTTAGCTTATCCCAATTCCTGTATGATTAAAGATGGAAAGGTTCCACTCAAAGTATTTTATTTTGATAAGTCAAGTCATTTTTTTTATGTATTTTGAAGAATTATTATAGAATTAAAAAGGTTCCATATTCAATATGGACTTTTTATGGAATAACTCCATTTCTATACAATATGAGATACTCACTAACTAAATACTATTCATAGTATATACCTAATTCTATTTTATATAACTATATATGCATCATATCCTATAATCCTTTAATAATAGAATTAAAGAAATTCTATTCTAAATATTCAACCTATATATTATTCAATATAATATATATTATTATAAGAAAGAATTGAGTTTATTTTATTTAGATTAGATAGATTAGAATGTAAGTGGTCTGTTTCGTCTGTGATTGTGTATTCGATAAAAAAACAGATAAACTGAAGGATTTCGAAGAGTAAAAAGGAAGAATTCAATGAAAGAATGGTTGGAAAGATATAGAAAAATTCAAATTATAACTAAAAAAAATATATATATAAATATAAATAAAAAAACTCCATCAATTCAGTAATATTATTTATTTCAATTCATAGTTTTTTAATATTAATAGATTTAAGATTTACGTATGTATGATAAAATACGTAATAATTCATTGGTTGATTGTATCATTAACCATTTCTTTTTTGTTGTGAGGAACTTACTTACTATGAATCCACTGATTTCTGCCGCTTCCGTTATTGCTGCTGGATTGGCTGTGGGGCTTGCTTCTATTGGGCCTGGGATTGGTCAAGGTACTGCTGCAGGTCAAGCTGTAGAAGGTATCGCGAGACAACCAGAAGCAGAGGGTAAAATAAGAGGTACTTTATTGCTTAGTTTAGCTTTTATGGAAGCTTTAACAATTTATGGACTAGTCGTGGCATTAGCACTTTTATTTGCAAATCCTTTTGTTTAATCATAGCAATAAGCAACAAAAAAAGTTATTTAGATGATCTATTTTTTGTTATTTTTATAACTTTAAATTGCGTTTTGTTTCTTTGAACGAAATAATTCAAATCAAATGAGTTAATTTCAAATTAACTGAGATTAAGAAATTGCTTTTATTCCCATTTAATTAAAAAAAACCGATCAAAAAGGGTGAGTGAAGTGATAGAAAAAGAACTTTGTTCTTTGTTAGTCCTATCTATAAGAGGAGAACATATGAAACATGTAACCGATTCTTTTGTTTTCTTGGGCCACTGGCCATTTGCCGGGGGTTTCGGGTTTAATACCGATATTTTAGCAACAAATCTAATAAATCTAATTGTAGTGATTGGTGTATTGGTTTTTTTTGGAAAGGGAGTGTGTGCGAGTTGTGTATTTCAAAAAAAAGTTGGACCCATCCGGCTGCACTTTTTTTAAAGTATTTTTTGGATAAAAAGGAAAAGGGTGTACGATCTCGACGAATTACTTCTGAATAAATTAAGAAATCATATGTAAGAACTATAGCATTTCGTGACTTATTTATTGGTGAATCAACTTTTATTCTCTATAAAAACCAATAAAAAGAAAAGAAATTGAGATCTTTAACTTTAACATGGTTAAGGCTAAATTGCTTGAAGTCCAGGCAAACGTGGTATTCTTTCTACGACTATGTTAGTATTCAAATGGTTGAAAAATGCATAGTTGAGAATTTATTTGATATAGAACACTCATATCGATAAAAAGACTTGAACCATTTACTGGAAAGAAAAGGGGTCAACACCCCCTTTTTTATCCAATGCCGAATTGACGACCTATGTATCAAAAAAAGAGAAATTTTTTTTTTGGATTTGAAGAAAAAAAGATAAAATTGAATTATCCATTTGCATTTTTTCTTTATTTTTTGAATTCAAAAAATAAAGAAAAAGAAAGTATCAATAAATAAAGAAGAAAAAAACAACTTTGCTGACAATAATGGATTTTTGTCTGGTCAGAAGAGTCCTTTTAACTAATATACTATATATTCTGGTCTTTTATAATATAATTTATAAGTTTCCAATATGTTTGAATACAAACAGAAAAGAGAGGGCAGGCTCATCAGATTCAAAAAAGAATATAGCAATATTCATAAATAATTGAGCGTGAGAGCCAAATGAATTGAAAGATTCATGTTTGGTTTGGGAAGAGATCATGAGAGTTTTGAATTTCATGGTAATATAATCTACTTTCATTAAATGATT